ATATATATATATGTGTACACACATATATATATATATACATCAACAAAAGAGTCTATAAAACGAAAATTTATATATAGTTACATCTTAATTTAACTTAAATATATAGCTAATCCTACTAAATTAGTTTGACCCCTAACTTATACGGACACGTATAAAAAAACCAAATTTTTAAAAAAAAAATTACATAAAAATTTAATAAACCGAAGCATAAGCATATCTAAGTTTACAACTTATTGTGTTAATTACACTATACCGGTCTACTTTTACACTTTAAACACCAAAAATTTACGTGCTCTTTACACTAAAGTAAATAGCTTGGGCTTGCGCTTTAATAAGTTTGCAACTTATTGGGTATACCCTTCCAGGCTATTTAACTAATACTTATAATTTACTTTACATTAAAAAAGTAGAGTACCTTATTCAAGGGAGTGCCTTGATGCGGCAAACATGTTTATAACCTTTACTTGTAAAAGATAAGCTAACAAAAGCTGAAGGGTTCATACCCCTTTAATGGTTCTCCTCTTTTAATTGTTGTTACATCCTGCTACTCTTCTATTTTATATTACTTTGTTTACCTCTGTAGCTATTACAACTTCGACTAATTCCTGATTTGTAGCTTGAGTTGGCCTAGAAATCAACCTTTTGGCTTTTATCCCTTTAGTGGTAAGTAAAAAAAACAAATATTCTGTAGAATCTGCTTTAAAATATTTTTTAGTTCAAAGACTAGCATCAATTTTTATTATTTTAAGTTCGGCTACTTTCATTAAACAAGACCTCTCGCTTTTAATAATAGCTATACTTTTTTTAAAAATGGGGGTTGCGCCCTTACACCAATGAATACCTGCTATAGTAGATGGGCTATCTTGGCCTGTTTTTACTATACTTATAACAATACAAAAAATAAATCCTTTAGTTTTAACTTTTTTTTTATTTAATACAGACTATACTTATATATTTATTATTTTGTGTATTACTGTCTCCTCTTTTGTAGGCTCTTTGGGGGGTCTAACCCAAACTTCTCTACGTAAAATTTTGGGTTATTCTTCTATTGCACACCTTGGTTGGATGTTAACAACACTAACCATAAGATCTTGAGTATGGCTAACATATTTTATTATCTACGCTTTTGTCTTGGCATCTGTAGCATTTCTATTTAACCACACACAAATAGCAACATTAAACCATATCTCAAATATAAATAAATCATATTTATCTCTTATTATCGGAGTATCAATTCTGTCTTTGGGGGGACTACCTCCTTTTACTGGTTTTCTTGGTAAACTATTAGTAATTCAACAATTAGTGTTCACCCCAGAGAACTTTTTACTAATCCCACTACTAGCTAGTGCCTATTTAACTCTTTTTTTTTATGCTCGAATTTTACTAACAAGACTAATCTTGTCCGCCGCATCTGCAAATTCAATTAATAAACGTAAAGAAACCAATTCTAGTTTAATCACTGTTAATTTAATTGGCTTATTGTTTCCTTCTGTGTGTATAATTCTTATGTTAAGTCTTAAGTTATATAAACTAAAGGCCTTCAAAGCCTTATAAGAGCTATCTCAGACTTTGAATCTTAAGTTATATAAACTATAAGCCTTCCAAGCTTAAAAAAAATTATTAGATTTAAATTATTAATAAGTGAATATTCTCTACTAATCATAAAGATATCGGTACTTTATATTTCATTCTAGGGGCTTGAGCTAGAATAATCGGTACCTCTATAAGGGTGATTATTCGGTCTGAGCTAAGAACACCTGGTAATCTAATCGGAGATGACCAGTTATATAATGTTATAGTAACAGCTCACGCTTTTGTCATGATTTTTTTCATGGTTATACCTATTATAATTGGGGGGTTTGGAAATTGATTAATTCCCTTAATACTAGGGAGCCCTGACATAGCTTTTCCTCGTATAAACAACATAAGATTTTGATTACTACCTCCTTCCCTTACACTTCTTATTACAAGAGGTCTTGTAGAAAGGGGAGTGGGTACAGGCTGGACTGTGTATCCTCCACTAGCAGGGGCTATAGCCCATAGTGGAGGAGGGGTAGATTTAGCTATTTTTTCACTTCATCTAGCAGGAGCATCTTCTATTTTGGGGGCTGTAAATTTTATTTCCACTATTATTAACATACGTAGACCTGGTATAAGAATAGACCAAATACCTTTGTTTGTCTGGTCTATTCTTATCACTACAGTCTTATTACTGCTGTCTTTACCTGTTTTGGCTGGTGCTATTACTATACTACTCACTGATCGTAATCTAAATACCTCTTTTTTTGACCCTAGAGGGGGAGGGGATCCTATTTTATACCAACATTTATTTTGATTCTTTGGCCATCCAGAAGTTTATATTCTCATCCTCCCTGCATTCGGCATAATCTCTCATATCGTAAGACAAGAATCAGGTAAAAAAGAAACATTTGGTTCCCTGGGAATAATTTATGCTATATTAGCTATTGGATTTCTTGGTTTCATTGTTTGAGCTCATCACATATTTACAGTTGGTATAGATGTAGATACCCGAGCTTACTTCACATCAGCTACTATAATTATCGCAGTTCCTACTGGCATTAAAGTATTTAGTTGGTTGGGTACTCTTCAAGGAGGGAAAATTAACTTTACTCCGCCTTTAATTTGAAGTTTCGGCTTTATTTTCCTTTTTTCTATCGGTGGTTTAACTGGAGTGATATTAGCTAACTCATCGATCGATATCGTCTTACACGACACTTACTATGTAGTTGCCCACTTTCATTATGTATTATCTATAGGAGCTGTTTTCGGGATTTTTAGTGGTTTTCTCTATTGATTCCCAATATTTACAGGCATAACCGTTAATCCTTTTTTAGCAAAAATCCATTTTTACGTTATATTCGTAGGTGTAAATTTAACTTTTTTCCCTCAGCACTTTCTTGGTTTAACTGGTATACCCCGACGATATTCTGATTACCCTGATTTCTTTACAACTTGAAATATTATCTCTTCTTTAGGGTCATATATCTCTGTTTTAGCTATAATAGTATTTATCACTATGATTATAGAAGCTTTTATTTCTAAGCGCCCAGCTTTATTTTCCTTAAGACTGGCGTCTGCCTTAGAGTGGCACCACCCTTACCCACCAGCTGAACACAGATATAACGATGTACCTCTTTTAACTACATATAAGAGTGGCAGATTTTATGCGGTAGCTTTAAAGACTACATAAGGCTAAGCCCTCTTGTATTGCCTACTTGACACATATTATCTTTTCAGGATAGCGCCTCACCCTCTATAGAACAATTAACTATATTTCACGATTTTACTATAGCTATTTTAACTTTAATTACAATTATAGTAGCTTTAAATATAGGGTTTATCTCATCTTATACTCTTACAGACCGTTTATTGATAGAGCACCAAACCGTAGAAATTATCTGAACAATCTGTCCGATTGTTATTCTTGTTCTTATTGCCTTACCATCTCTTCAAACTCTTTATATTCTTGACGACCCTTTTACACCAAGTGTAACAGTAAAAGCTATTGGTCATCAGTGGTATTGGTCCTATGAGTACTCAGATTTTTCTAAAGTAGAGTTTGACTCCTATATAACACCAACCCAAGATTTAACATCTTATGGTATGCGTCTCCTAGAAGTAGACAATAGAGTAGCCCTACCAATTAACACTCAAATTCGACTAATCACTACAGGAGCTGACGTTATTCACTCATGGGCGGTACCAGCCTTAGGCTTAAAAGCAGATGCTATCCCAGGTCGACTAAATCAATTAATATTCTCAATTAAACGGCCAGGTATTTTTTATGGTCAGTGCAGAGAAATTTGTGGGTCAAACCATAGATTTATACCTATTAAAATTGAAGCCTTACCAATAAAAAATTTCTTAACTTGAATTATCTCTTTTAGCTTGCTAAGTGACCGAATAAGGTGTAAGTCTTTTAAACTTATTATAGGCCGTACTCTTAGCAAAAGAGTTAGTTAAACTATAACATTAAATTGTCAAATTAAAATTACCCTAGGTACTCTTGGGTGCCACAGATAGCCCCTATTATATGAACACCTTTGTTTATTTTAATTATCTCTCTACTGATTCTGACAAAATATATTACCTATTTTATTACTCATAAAAATATAATTAAAATTATCAAAAATAGAAAATATTTTAATGCTAACTGATTATGATAACCAATCTATTTTCTATTTTTGACCCATCTGCACCAAATCTCCTATTTTCTAACTGAGTATCCGTCTTCCTATTTATTCTATTAGTGCCAAGACTATTATGAAAATACCCTTCTCGACCTAAATTTATATCTTTTGTTCTCACCACCTACATCTTTAAAGAATTTAAACCCTTAATTAAAAAATCATCATATTTTTTAATTTTTCCTGTATCGTTCTTTACTTTTATCGTTTACAATAACTTACTGGGTTTAGCCCCATATATTTTTACAGGAACTAGACAACTAGTTTTTACAGTAACAATAGCTTTACCCATTTGACTCACTTTAATAATTTATGGTTGGTTAAACAACACCTCTAACCTTTTAATCCACTTAATTCCACAAAGAACCCCAGTATTTCTAATACCATTTATAGTTTTAGTCGAGACAGTAAGAAATATGATCCGACCGCTCACTTTAGCTGTTCGTTTAACCGCAAATATAGTAGCAGGTCACCTCCTTATTGTTCTCTTAAACTCCACTGATTTATCATCTATTTTATTAACCCCTGTTGTTTTTTCAGCAAAACAAATACTACTTTTATTAGAGCTAGCTGTTGCCTTTATTCAAGCTTATGTATTTAGTGTTTTAGTAACCCTTTATGCCTCTGAGTTCACTAATTAATGACAACTTCTAACCACCCTTATCATTTAGTTGAAAAAAGACCTTGACCTATTATTGCTTCTATAAGAGCCCTGTTATTAACTACCGGAATAGTAAAATGATTCCATCATTTTACTGCCAACCTTCTTTTAATATCTATATTGGCTATAACGCTAGTCAGAGCACAGTGATGGCGAGACGTGTCTCGAGAGGGTACTCTTCAAGGACTACATACTCTTAAAGTATCCACTGGTCTACGTATAGGTATAATCCTATTTATTATCTCAGAGGTCCTTTTTTTCTTTTCTTTTTTTTGAGCCTTTTTTCACAGTAGCCTGAATCCTACCATAGAGCTAGGTGCTACTTGACCACCTAGCTCTATCACCCCTTTTAATCCTTTTCAGATTCCTCTTTTAAACACAGCCATCCTTTTGGCCTCTGGCGTAGCTGTTACCTGAGCTCACCACGCAGTGGTTGAGAATCTACACATAATATCTATTAATAGATTATTAGTAACAATTCTACTTGGCTTATATTTTTCTGCTTTACAAGCATTAGAGTATGTAGAGGCACCCTTCACACTAGCTGACTCAGTCTACGGGTCCACTTTCTTTGTGGCAACAGGCTTTCATGGTCTTCATGTAATAATCGGCACCACCTTTTTAGCAATCTGCTTACTCCGGCTACATAGTGCTCACTTTTCTAAAACCCACCACATAGGGTTAGAAGCAGCTATTTGGTATTGACACTTTGTCGACGTAGTTTGATTGTTTCTGTACATATCCATTTACTGGTGGGGCTCATAATCATGCCTATTATCTTATTTACACTAATCTTATCCCTATTTATCTCTATTATATTAACCAGATTAGCTTTAATAACAGGTAAAAAATCAGTACTTGACCGAGAAAAGCTCACATCTTTTGAATGTGGATTTGACTCAAAAAAAAAAGCTCGGGCCCCTTTTTCTCTACGATTTTTTATCATCACTATTCTTTTTTTAATTTTTGATATTGAAGTTACTCTTTTATTGCCTTTAGGATTTTTAAGGCCATACTCAGACCCTCTTATGATCAGCATTACAGCTAGAGTTTTAACCTTAATTTTAATTTTAGGTATCGTACATGAATGAAACCAAGGTGCTCTTGCCTGAGTTCACTAGGGTTGTAGTTTATGAGAACGGTTAACTTGCATTTAAATAGTACTAAAGTCTACCCTTAAGTGTAAAAAAGACTTCTAATCTTTAAATAGCATTCTGCTACACTTCTTTTTGGCTAAAGCCAAAAAGAGGCGTATCATTGTTACTGATTTAACTGGAAAACCTAGTCGTTTTTAAGGTGTACATAACATATAGTCCTTTCAAGACTAAGCAAACTTTTTGTTTAAAAACTGAAGTAACTCCTACATTTGACTTCGACCCAAATTATGGCTCAAGCCCTGTTTTATTTAGAGAAAACACCCCTTTGCATCTTCAATGCAACGCTCTAACTAAGCTATCTAAATTTAACCTATTGACACAAAAAAAACAAATCTAATTATAACAGTAACCATAAACCTCTTTACTATAAGTCTTGTTTGGCTACTTTGAAGAAGCTCACTTATTCTTAATATTAAAGACCGACCTCCTTGACCCCCGTAATACTCTAACCACCCTATATCTATTAACTTTATGCTATTTAACCCCATTATTATAGCACCTGTACTAGGTAACTTGGTACTTAATTGACCTATAAACCATATACTACTTAAAGATACCCCAATTACTTTAAACTCTTTAATATATTTTATCTTGTTTATTTGTATAATACTATAAACCGTAACACCCCTTGTAACCCTAATTAGTACGATAGAATATTTTTGAGGCTCCCTTATGTACCTTGCTGCTCTAATTGGTACAGCTACCCAATATATTAAGAATCCTATAAATAACCTGGCCGAGAAAAGGACTACTACAGATTTTAGAACATTAAAACTAAAATCTCTTAGACTTCTTACACTCCTTGTTACTCTAACCCACGATGTACTTAAATATAGTATTCGAAATCTATACGCTACAGTTAAACCTGTCCCAAATATAATTAACACTAAAAACCCCAAATTTATGTTTCTTGTGTGTATATACTCTAGTATACTATCTTTAGAGTAAAATCCCGCTAAAAAAGGAAACCCACATAATGCTAAATTTGTCGTGCCTAATATAACACCTAAAACAGGTCTACTTAACCCAAATCTACTTATTTGACGTCTATCTTGTGACCCATTAGATGTGTGGATCATAAACCCTACGCTCATAAATAAACTAGATTTAAACATGGCATGTGTAATTAAATGAAAAAAAGCTAGCTCTTTTATGCCTGCTCCCAAAATTATAATTATTAACCCTAACTGACTAAGAGTAGATAAAGCTACAACTTTTTTCATATCTCTTTCAAATACCGCCCCTAACCCTGCTATAAATATAGTCAAAACAGACACCCTTAAAAGTACTAAACTTAAGTCTCTTTTCTGGATAATTTTATCAAAACGGATTAACAAATAGACTCCAGCAGTGACAAGTGTTGAAGAATGAACAAGTGCTCTAACGGGTGTAGGAGCGGCTATTGCTGCCGGCAACCACGCTGAAAAAGGTATTTGAGCTCTTTTAGTAAAACCTGCTAAAATTACTAAAAATACTAACCCATTATCTATTTTATATGGAAACCTGTAAAAATCTCAACTGCCCTCTCTAAATATTAACGCAATTCTTATTAAAATAGCCACATCTCCTAAACGATTACTTAGTACAGTTAGTATACCCGCATTACAAGAGAGCTCATTCTGGTAATAAATTACTAGTGCATAGGATGTTAAACCTAACCCATCTCACCCTAATAATAACCTAATTATATTAGGGCTAATAATTAATAATCATATAGAAACCACAAATATAACAAGGATAAAGCTAAATCGTATAAAATTAACTTCGCCTTCTATGTAATACTCTGAATATTTTATAATAGAACCAGAAATTAAACAAACACTACCCAAAAATACTAATCTTATTCAATCAAACAAAAAACTTATACTTACTAAAGAAGAATTTATCCTTAAAACTTCCCACTCAATAATTAAATTATAATCGTAAACAACTCTTAACACACCACTTAAAAATATAGCTAAACTTATTATGAAAAATATACACCTTATAAAACTAAAAATTTTAAACCCCACTATCAATGCTAAAAGTAACAACTACATCTCCACAACCACAACGTGGTATTTTAATAAACTACTTTAGCAAATCAATCAAGCTATAAATAAAATAATAATATTTAACGGTAATCAGTGACCTACACACACTAAATACTCTAACACCACACCTCTGTGAAAACCACTTTTTATATTTAAATAAACTCCATGTTGACTTAGTGAAAACAAATATAATCTATATCTAGCCCTAAAAAAAGATATAATTATGACTACTCTAATCGTATAGCTACTTCACCTAACTACCGTATTAATTAATATAATCTCACCTAATAAATTTAACCTTGGTGGAGCAGCTATATTCACACCTAATAGTATAAACCATCATAAACATATACTAGGTATCAAAGTTAAAAAACCTTTTCTAACTGCTAACCTGCGCCTATGCCTACGCTCATATATAATATTAGCTAAATAAAAAAGACCTGATGAACAAACACCGTGCCCAATTATAACTACCATGGCCCCTTTAAACCCTCAATCTCTTTGAATTAGTAAGCCCACAATACATAAACTCATGTGAACAACTGATGATCTAGCGATCAGTAATTTTATATCTATCTGGCGTAAACAACTTAATCTTATCGCAATACCGCCCCATAATCTTAAACATAAAATAATTTCCACTAATAATAGTGGCATAATAGGACAAAGAGGCAAAAATCGAATTAACCCATAGCCACCTAATTTCAATATTACTCCTGCTAGAATTATAGACCCTGCTACAGGTGCTTCTACATGAGCTTTTAATAACCATAAATGTGTTGAATATATAGGAAATTTAACTAAAAATGCTCCTACTAAGAAAAAAAAGAAAAAAACTTCATTAATCTCACTAACTATATATATATACCCTCTTCTTTTTCTATATATATTTATAATTAAAAAAAAAAGAGGTAAAGACCCTAATAAAGTATAAAATAATATATAGATACCAGCCTGAGCGCGCTCAGGCTGGTACCCCCAGCCTAAAATTATAAAAAAAATAGGAATTAAACAACTCTCAAACCCTAAATAAAAAAATAAAAAATCTGATACATAAAATCTTACTAAAAATAAACCCAATAATACTATACCTAATTTAATAAAAAAATCCCTTAAATTTCTAACCTTTTTAATACTATGCCTACCTAATATAGATAAAAAAACCACTCAAAACCTTAGTAAACTAAGAGCCCAACCTACATAATCATGCTCACCAACTAAACCAATCTTCCAGATTAAATTATCTCTTCTACTTATAACTATAAAACCACTTATCAGTATTACTCAAAGTAAGCTTTCTCCCCATAAACCTGCTACTAACACCACACTAAAAACACCTATAAAAATACTTAACATCTAAGTGAATTATAGCTTTTTATATAGTCAACTCCGTGACTATAGACTCTACTAATTAACAAAGAAAGGCCTAAAACTCTCTCACAAGCTACTATAACTAAATAAAAAAGAGAAAAAAGAAACTCATTCCCTCTTCACAACCCTCTTACCCTAAGTCATAAATAAATTATTAGTGACATAAACTCCAATCTTAATAAACTACTTAGTAGATGCCCGTAATTCAAAATAAAACTAAGGCCCCCTACAAGTAAACCTAACCTAACTATTCCCTCAATGTAAAATATCATTAAGTCTTTGTAGTTTATAGAAAATATTAGTCTTGTAAGCTAAAGTAGAATTATCCAAAGACTCAAAAAAAAGTATCCTTTTCTGTAGTACCCAAAACTACTATTTTATATAAACTAATTTTTGATTTAATGACTTTATTTACCTTATCTACCGGAGTATCTCTACTTTATGCCTTTTCTAAGACCCCTTTAATACTAGCTATACTTATTGTATTACAAACTATATTAGTAACTATATTAATCTATACAACCCTCACAACTTCTTGATTATCCTTTATTTTATTTATAATTGTTGTTAGAGCTATAATAGTAATTTTTGTTTACGTCTCATCTTTAGCCTCTAATGATTTTATTACTTTATCTCATTCTTCTCTTATATCCACCTTATATTTTACACCACTATTAATATTAATAGCTTTTTTTCTCTTAAACAGTCAAAATAAACCCACTATATCACAATTAACATTGTCTGATATAGATTTAGGGCCTGTGGCCTGTTACAAAATATACACCTACCATACTAGCCCTATAACTATATTTCTAATTATTTATCTTTTAGTGGCTTTAATTACCGTAGTAAAAATTTCCGAAACCTCTAAAGGGACCTTACGAGCCTTAAACACATAATGACAAAACCTATCACTAATATAAGTACATTAATAAAAATTTTTAAAAATACTTTTATTGTATTACCAGCCCCAACCAATATTTCCACTTTATGAAATTTTGGCTCACTGTTATCTTTATGTTTAGTTATCCAAATTATCTCTGGTTTATTTCTAGCTACTACCTATTCAGCAGATTTAGAAACTTCTTTTACCCTAGTGACTCAAATTATAGAAACAACAGATAAAGGCTGGTTAATTCGGAGTGTCCATGCTAACGGAGCATCCTTATTTTTTGCTTGTTTATATATTCACGTAGGTCGCGGATTATATTATAGATCATTTATAATAACAAACGTGTGAAATGCCGGAACAACCATACTTTTACTGATCATAGCAACAGCTTTTATAGGCTATGTTTTACCAAGTAATCAAATATCATTTTGAGGGGCTTCAGTAATTACAAATTTATTTTCAGAAGTACCGTATCTTGGACCTACTATTGTGCAATTTATTTGGGGAGGGGCTTCAGTAGATACCCCTACTATTATACGATTTTTTACTTTCCATTTTCTTTTGCCTTTTATTACAATAGCCCTAGTAATTATTCATATTACTTTCTTACACAAAACTGGGTCTAATAACCCTTTGGGGTTATCTTCAACAACCAGCAAAATCAAATTTAACTCATTCTTATCATTTAAAGATTTATTTGGAGTTACTTTAACAACTTTAGGCTTTTTATATATTAACTTTTATTCACCATTACTACTCTCAGACCACGAAAACTTTAATCCTGCGGACCCTTCTGTAACCCCAAACCACATCCAACCGGAGTGGTATTTTTTATTTGCCTACGCAATTTTACGTTCGATCCCCAATAAATTGGGGGGAGTAATCGCTTTATTATTGTCTGTTTTAATTTTATACACTTTACCCTTTACGCACATATGTAAAATAAAAAGAACTTATTTTTACCCTACCAACAAAATATTATTTTGAATATTTATTGTTAGAGTTATCTTACTAACTTGAATTGGAGCACGACCTGTAGAAGAACCTTATATTTTAACCGGACAAATACTAACTATTGTATATTTTAGTTATTTTTTAATCGCACCATTATTATCAAAAATATGAGATAACATAATTTCTTAATCATTAAGTTAAAAACATTTGTTTTGAAAGCATTATAAGAGCTAAAGCTCAATGATTTATTTATAGTGATTGATAAAAGGCATCTATAATCAAATAATATGAAGCCTTAATTATTTGTTTCTACTTTTACTTAGTAAAAGTAGAAGAAAAAAAAAAACTTTAAAATATGTATATTTACAAACTATAGCCTTTATTAGAAGCGCTAGTTACCTATTTCTACTTTTTACCAGTAAAAGTAGAAATAGGTAACTAGCGCTTCTAATAATACTTACAAACTATTTAGCCTATTATTAATTAATTAATAGATAATGCTTGTTTCACTCATTCTTAGGTGATAACTAAATATTAATAGTGTGATAGGTAAAAATCTTTTTCAAGCTAACCCTATCAACTTATCATAACGATACCGAGGTAGAGTGGCTCGCACTCACACAAAACAAAAAACCACCATTACACTTTTAAATATAATTATTATATTAACAACCCTACTTAAAAATAAAACACTAAACAAAAACCCCATGAACAAGATCCTACTATATTCACTTATAAAAATTAAGGTAAACCCACCTGAACCATATTCAGTATTAAACCCTGAAACTAATTCAGATTCCCCTTCTGCAAAATCATAAGGTCTTCGGTTTGTTTCAGCAAGCCTTGAAACAAACCAAATATAGCCTAAAGGCATATATAAAAAAAAATTTCATAAAAAAAATTGATTTTCTACTATATTATAAAATGTAAAAGAACCCCTCAACCAAACCAATCTTAATAACACTATAGCTATTCTTACTTCGTAAGAAATTATTTGAGCTACAGCTCGTAATCTACCCAGTATTGAGTATTTACAGTTGGAAGACCAACCCCTAGTTAAAATAGGGTACACTATAAGTCCCCTTAAACACATAAAAAATAAAACCCTATATATCAAATCCACTCCCCCTTTCTCAAATATATAGCTAACCCATATTAATAAACTCAAACTTAATCTGATTACAGGGGACATATAATAAATCTTCACCCTAGAAAAACGAGTACTTATTCCTTCTTTTCTTAAAAGCTTAACTGCATCTGCAAAAGGTTGAAAAAGGCCTCATAAACCAGTGTAGTTAGGACCAACACGAACCTGCGTGCCTGCCAAAATCTTTTGTTCTATTAAAGTAACAAAAGCTACCCTAATTAAAACTATAACCAACAAAATTAAATAATTTATCAACACTATAATTATCTCCAATCCCAATTGGAGATGCCATACTCAAAGTCCTAAACTTTGCGCGCTTATCCGCCAAAATGGAGCTAGCAAAAGCCAATCAACCCTTTCGTACTAAAAAGGCCTTAAAAATAATTAGAGATAAAATCCAATCTGGCTTAAACCGATTTGAACTCAAATCATGTAAAAATTTAAAGGTTGAACAAACCCTCTATTGTACCTTCTGCTTCACGTAGATATTTTAATTCAACATCGAGGTTGCAAACACATTCATCGATAAGGTCTCTCCAAAAATATTGCACTGTTACCCCTAAAGTAACTTTTACATACTTTCCATATTTTTAGGATCTTGTGTAAACTGATGGTTAATTCACCAATACCGCCCCAGTAAAATAAACTAATTTGAAAAACAAAGTCACCCTATATTTATAAAGCTTATAGGGTCTTATCGTCCCCTAAAACATCAAAGAATTCTTACCCTGACTTTAATTTTATATATAAATAAACACACTTATTAAGCTAGCTCAACCGTTCATTCCAGTTTCCAATTAAAAAACAAATGATTATGCTACCTTAGCACAGTCAAAATACCGCAGCCGTTTAATCCTCACTGGGCAGGCCATATTTTATTTTAACTTAAAAAAATGTTTTTGCTAAACAATCTAACTTAACTTGAGTTAATTTTTATTTTAACTCTAAATTCAATAAACTCATTATCAACTTAAACCAACTATACTTTAATTAACCTTTAAATTCTACTGTAATCCTTTAACATTTAAGATTATTTAAAACAATTCAATAACCAAGCTAATTTAAAGCCTCGTTTTCTTTACTCAAATAAACTATACATAGATTGAAAAAAGCTTAACCTTTTTTCAATAAAGTAAATAGATACCAAACATACCGTACATTTGTCACCCCATAAAAAATTACAATTGTAAATTTAACTACTATCTAAATAAAAAGTTCTATGTTACTCGATTAATAATTACATAATTATTTTGTGCTCCCCTGATACAAAAGGTAAGGCACACAAACCTTCTTTATCTTTATAAATATCTATCGATCTAAAGTCGCCCACGGGTATTTCTTATTGTAAGTAAAAATTTTAATCGACTTTAGATCGACCTTCCGGCGAATCTACTTTGTTTCGACTTATCTCTGAGAGATTGACGGGCAATTTGTACACTTAATAAATAAAATCAAACATAACTAATTACTATTAAATCCACTTATTAACAACCACCTTCTTATGCCTATACTATTACTTTATATTGTAGTTAACTCTCTTTTACCTGCTCTGCACCTTGATCTAAGCTATTTGACTAACTCTCCTTAATTTTTCTGTTAAAATTAACTAAATGACGGTGTACATAAATAAACTAAATATAAGCCAACGAGCTGTATCGATTACAAAGCAAACTCCTCTAAACCAATTAAGCCGCCAAACCATGTAACTTATAACTATAAGCATTAGATTTTATAAATAGTAGCAGGGTCTCTAATCCTGGTTCCATTAGACCTGACCTCTTAAAAAAAAATTAACCAAACCTATTTCACCAAAAATTAAAACTTTTTTAAAAATAACCCACCTAAATTAATTTTTAAGACTAAGTATAACCGCAGATGCTGGCACCCATTTAACCTCTGAACTTAATAGACCTATTAATTCTATAGACTACAGTAGTGCTAACCCGCATGTCCAAACCAAATAAGAAAAACCGAAAACCCGCGCTAAATTTTTTTTTTTTTCATTTATATTAATAACTAATACCTACTAGTAGGTATTAGTTATTAATATAAATCTTTGAAAAATTATTACCTGTGATATGTCTAAATATATCCTTGATAATCTATAATCACCTTATCTAAGGTGATTATAGATTATTATTAATAGTAAACCTTATATTGTTGTTGTATAATTTAACCTATAATTTTATATTAAGTGTAATTGTTATATATAAATGTAAATATCCCTTATATTATATAACGGATATTTACATTTATATTAACAATCATATTTTTGTTATACTATATTTATTATAAAACTAGTTTAATATAGTAATTATATTTATAATTAATCTGATTATATCCATAATCCTCTTAATTATAGTTTATAATTTAAACCTTGATTTTACTAGCTTTTTGATAAAAATTTATAAGATATTCTACTTTTATAATATAACAATTTAACTCTCAAAAATAAAAAAACCTAGAAACTTCTCCTGCCCTAATTCGAGGGCAGAAGTTTTGCACATTAGGTTTTTTATTTTTTATATTGTCTCGTATTAATATTATTATTTATAATTTAATTATAAATGCAGTAATCTCTTTGGTCTTTTACAGATATGTGCGGAGCGTAATATTTAAATATATTTCTTTTTTAAAGATATTTTTTATAGTATATTTACACTAAAGAGATCAATACGATTCTATAATAGAGTAGTGTATCGATTTATTAGACAAAAGTAAGATTAAAATAAAAATATATTATTATATATACACTAGCATAACTGCTAGTATACATGTAAACATAAAACTTTATATGGAGCATGTAAATTAAAATAGAGTAGACTACTACTATATGTGTACACTATACGCTTTGTAAGCGTATAGTGTACACATATATATATATATATATAT